AACTACTGAGATCTTAACTGTTTATTCTTAGTTATTTCGTTATTTCATAATAACTATGATATAGATATAAATGTAGAAAAATTCAACTATAGAAACGAATAAAAATGGAAAATCTAATTTTTTTTTTTGTTTTTCAAAAACATTTCGTTTTGATATATTAATTTAGATTTATATTCTCAAATATATGTTTATCAATAATAAATTTGATTAATAAAAAATCTCTTAATTACTATTCAATATTTAATATTGTTTTTTTAATATTTTACTATATAAATTCTATAGAAATTAGAAATCAAATTTTTTAGTACATAATTTTATATTTCTATATATATTTTTCTATATTCTAATTTGAAATAGAATTTTGTACCTAAGGTTAGGAATAGAATCTATTATATAATATAATTATTATTATAGTAATTCTACTAATTAAGTTATAATCTTATTCGATATTTATTATATATATATATATATATTTGAATGTGAAAATATAGAATTTATATAATAAAAAAAATTGAATTAATAATTAATTGTAAATTAACGGAATGATTAATTGATTAATTATATCTATTCGATTAGATATGGCTATTACTGAAATTTGAAATACTAAATTACCCTTTGTCGTTGTCATTTTTTTTTTATGATCCGCCCTAAGAAGAGGATATGAAGAGAAAAGGGCAATCCAGACCATAATAAAACATTCCTAGGGTTTCATTTGGAAAAGGGAAACCTAAGAGGAAAAAAAAAAGAATCGACCGTTCAAGTATTCAAAATTGCACACTAAAAATGATAGGAATAGGGACATATATATAATATACATATATATTATAATAGATATATGTTATGCGATATATATCGATATTGAATTTCTAGTTGGACCAACTATGGTCTCCAATAAAAATGAAAGAAGATAGATACGAAATCAAATCGGAGAAACCACTTTTCAATACAGGAATCGATATCTAATGAATTCAACGGTTTTAGCATAATCATAATATAAATGGAAATGAACAAAAAGAGTAAACGGCATGATGATATGTGTGATCCTAATCACATCACAAAAAAAGGGGGATATGGCGAAATTGGTAGACGCTACGGACTTAATTGGATTGAGCCTTGGTATGGAAACCTACCAAGTGATAACTTTCAAATTCAGAGAAACCCTGGAATTAAAAATGGGCAATCCTGAGCCAAATCCCGTTTTATGAAAACAAACAAGGGTTTCATAAAGCGAGAATAAATAAAGGATAGGTGCAGAGACTCAATGGAAGCTGTTCTAACAAATGGAGTTGGCTGCATTGTGTTCATAAAGGAATCCTTCCATCGAAACTTCCGAAAAGATGAAAGATAAACCTATATACATATGTATACTTACGGATGTATACTTACTGAAATACTATCGCCAAATGATTAAAAATGATTAATGACGACTCCAACCAGTTCTATAATTTTTTTCTATCTATTTATATGATAGAAAAAAAAAGAATTAAATATTCATTGATCAAAACATTCACTCCATCATAGTCCGATAAATCTTTTTATTTTGAAGAATTTTTTAATCGGATTAAGAATAAAGATAGAGTCCCATTTTACATGTCAATATCGACAACAAAGAAATTTATAGTAAGAGGAAAATCCGTCGATTTTAGAAATCGTGAGGGTTCAAGTCCCTCTATCCCCAAAAAAACCTGGTTGCCTCCCTAATTATTTATCTTCTCATTTTGTTAGTGACTCAAAATTGTTTATAGTTCTTAGTCATTCTCACTCTACTATTTCATAAACCGATCTGAGCGGAAATTTTTTTTATTATCACATCATAAGCCTTATATGTGATATATATGATACGTGTACAAATGAGCATCTTTGAATAATGTAATAAAATTAAATAATTAACAATACATATCATTATTTGTATTATTTGTACTGTATTGAAACTTACAAAGTTTTCTTTTTGAAAATACAAGAAATTCTACCAGGGCCTGGATATTACTTTGTAATATCTTTTCATTTTTTTAATTGACATAGACCCAAGTCCTATATTAAAATAAAATGAGGATGATGCGTCGTGAATGGTCGGGATAGCTCAGCTGGTAGAGCAGAGGACTGAAAATCCTCGTGTCACCAGTTCAAATCTGGTTCCTGGCACATGAGTAATTTGTATGAGTATATATTTTACAAATTAATTGATATGGGTCGACATACATATTCAGTGTTCTAGTTATAGATCATGATACATACTTATTCATCTAAGTGTCGGAGCCCCTTATTAATTAAGTTTTATGTATCTAAAATGGGTAAAAGAAAAGATGGATATTGTGTATTTTTTGTATTTCAAAGTATACAAAAGAAACGAATTAAATTTTGTTTCTTCTTGTTTATTTGTTCGTGTCTCCGCCAGTAAAAAACAATGTTACGACTTCATACATAGTCGAAAGTGTAAATTTCAATTGTTTAGTTGAAAGACCAAAAAGCAGAGTCTAGGTGAGAGGCGTGAATAGCCAAG